AACATATATTTAAGGAAGTCCCTTAAAAGCATCTACTTAGGCAAGTACTTTACAAACATATGTCTAAAAATAGCATATTTCCTTTAGCTTCTTCATGCCTACGATAACTAGTTATTTCTGTTTTCTACTAGCGGCTTTAACTATAACCTCCGTTCTATTTATTGGTCTGAGTAAGATACGACTTATTTAAAATGAATTGAATGAGCAATTCATAAAATAAAAAGAAAAATTTCTGCAGTATTTCATCTATTCTATAGGTGCAAATTTCCAATTCTGGTTCATTGAGATTCATGAGTAATACAGATTAATATTGAAGGATAGATATTACCTCTCTTTTTCTCTTTTCAAAGAAAAAATGGAAATGATTGAAGTTTTTCTATTTGGAATCGTCTTAGGTCTAATTCCTATTACTTTGGCTGGGTTATTCGTAACTGCATATTTACAATATAGACGTGGTGATCAGCTGGACCTTTGATTAATTAAGGTCGGTTTTTTTGATTGACCTTGCTCTTTCTTTACTTTAATCCAAAAAAGGTAAAATTGAGAGTCTGTTCCATTATTGCCATGTCATTTTTACTTAACAAAACAAGAACGGAATCGCGCTCTGTAGGATTTGAACCTACGACATCGGGTTTTGGAGACCCACGTTCTACCGAACTGAACTAAGAGCGCTTTCTTACCACAATAAAAAACGAATGTCAGGAAAGGGATTCTTTTTGTAGCTCCAACACATCTTGATCTTGCATGCGCCTACATACGCTATCCTATATAGCAGGATATAATGAAAGATCGTCTATGTCCAATTTCGAATGGATCTCAATTGATCTCTCGTTACTGTTCCGAGAAGAAGAAATAAGTAGGGATGACAGGATTTGAACCTGTGACATTTTGTACCCAAAACAAATGCGCTACCAAGCTGCGCTACACCCCTTTCGATTGATTTACAGTGTCATTGTAGAGAATCCCCGTTTTGTTTTCCATATCTTTATCTTTATTTCCAGAGAAAAATGATATTTCGATTTATTCTTTGTCTTTGGTCTTATATCAGATAACATATAATAAAAAATCGACACACGTATGAAATATAAATATATATATCTGAAAGCACCTTCAAATTGCTGAATGTTCAGGCGGAAGGGACCTTCTTTTTTTTCTTTTAAGATTTTATAAAAGAAGAGGAAAATCTTAGCTACTAAATTCTTGTACATTTCCATTAGAATTAGGGAGTCCATGTACAAATACAGGTGGTTCCTAGTTACATATACATTTGATCATATAGCTATTTTGTTTATGTATTACAATAAAGCAGGAGGTTTTAAAATGCGGGATCTAAAAACATATCTCTCCGCGGCACCGGTACTAAGTACTTTATGGTTTGGGTCTTTAGCAGGTCTATTGATAGAGATTAATCGTTTTTTCCCAGATGCGTTGACATTCCCTTTTTTTTCATTCTAGTTATGTTATTTGTCTAACTGTTGGCAGAGGAGGGATTGAAGAAGATTAGAGATAGAACGCAATATCTGTGACTAGTACTTCTCCCCTCCCTACTCTTTCTTTTCTTTGTTGTTTTATTATTCTATTTTTATTATATTTATTAGTTATTATTTATTAGTTATTATATTCTATCTAAGAATAACTATTCTTAAATATTATTAGATAGAATCGGAATAGATTAGAAAAGAGAAAGAATAAAATTTTAGTCAACCTCAGTAAAAGACGGAACCCGCCCCAGGCTTAAATAGTGATAACGAAAATGGAAATGTGGCTATAGCAACAGTATCATAAAGATACACTTATTAAATGAAATACTCTACTTCAATTCTCAATCTAACTAGGAACTACTTAGAATAATTAAACCCATTGTATTACTTATTATTAATATATTGATTGCAACGAAATCTTTCATAAATTGGATTTCAAACTCGCAACTTCCATTTTTTTCTTTCCTTTCTTTTTCTTCGATTCGGATCGAAAAATAGAACAGTTAAGTGAATAGAAAACAAAAAAGAGGGTTCATGGCCAGGGGTAAAGATGCCCGAATAAGAATTATTTTGGAATGCACCGGGTGTGTTCGAACGGGTGTTAGTGTTAATAAGAAATCAAGAGGCATTTCCAGATATATTACTCAAAAAAATCGACACAATACACCCGGTCGATTGGAATTGAGAAAATTCTGTCCCTATTGTTACAAACATAAAATTCACGGGGAGATAAAGAAATAGATAGAATCTATTACCAGCGTGTCACTCCTTCAAAGAACCTGAAAAAAGAGATATTAACTATATCTTAGATAGTATTAGCTATATCTTAGATAGTTAATAACACATAATTAATATAACATATATTAAAAAATTAATATATTAATAGCATAGAATATATAGAATCTCTAAAACAAAAAAAAAAATTCTATTTCTTAATTCTAAATCATTTTAGATTGGATCAAACGAAATAGGATTTTTTGGATAAGGAATAAACAAAACATGCATAAATTCAAGCGACTTTTTCATAAATCCAAGCGTTCTTTGCGTAGGCGTTTGCCCCCGATCAAATCGGGGGATCGAATTGCTTATAGAAACATGAGTTTAATTAGTCGATTTATTAGTGAACAAGGAAAAATATTATCTAGACGGGTAAATCGATTGACCTTAAAACAACAACGATTAATTACTATTGCTATCAAACAAGCTCGTATTTTATCTTTGTTACCTTTTCTTAATAATGAAAAACAATTTGAAAAAGGCGAGTCGACTGCTAGAACTGCTGGTCTTAGAACCCGAAATCAAATCAATAGGCGTACTCTTCAATAGAATCAAACTGCCAATCCGAATTCAAATAAGGATTTCTTTTTTGTTTAAAATAGAGGTTGTAAGAAAAAAACGAGTTGAACTGGGTAAGAACAAGGAATCAATCTTTTTTTATTGAACGTGTTTGCTCATTTTAACGACTGTATCCTATTCTATAATACAAATTTCTACTCTACCTTCCCGGAGTTCATTATTCAGGGAACTCCATTTAAAGCATCTCGAGCGATTCCTTCCAATTCCCTTATTTTATTATTTCATTGGAAATCATATAAAGACTTTTTTTATTTAATATAGCCATTTGCGCAAGTATTTTACGATTAAGAAGCAACTGCCTCTTGTACAGATTGTGCATTAATACACTATAACTATAGGATACCCACCTCTCGCGAATTACTGCATTTATTCGCGTGATCCACAAACGACGAAAATCTCTCTTTTGCCTATCTCTATCCCGATAAGCCGAAACCAAAGCTCGTATTTTCTGTTGAGTAATAGTTCGAGTAAGTCTTGAACGAGCCCCCAGAAAGCTTGAAGCAAATAAACGAATTTTTGTTCTACGGTTCCGAGCTATATATCCTCGTCTAATTCTGGTCATTGAATAAATGAAACTTTGAGGAATAACTGATCGATTTGCTTTCTTTCAGTTACTTTTTATTTTCTTTACTAGCCTATTAATTAACAAAACGGGTTCTCCCAATGTATAAGGTAAAAACTCCAATGGCTTTTGCTACAATAACCTTCCTAACCACGATTTTTTTGAGGCATTGATAAAATGCCTCAAAAAAAAAAAGCACAGTAAATATAAATGAATAAAGAAATGGTGGGTTCCGTCGTTTATATGGTTACTTCTTAAATTAAACGGTAAGGCCCTCTCTATACACCGGAGCCGCTTTCTTGGTTCTTCATTTAATCAATATATTAACTTGTACAGTTCACACCCTTTGACTCTACCCATGGGATTATCCAGTAATAGACCTTTCACAAGGAGATCCACCCACTACAGTAACGGTATTTAATTATGAAGATTTGTTGGGTAGCTGACCCTCTGAGTCCGTTCTTGCAAGAGTCTGGGCATAATTTTTCTGCTTTTTAAATAAAAAAGAATTTCCCTGGATAATAAGTTGCTACCAATGGGTAATTCTTTTCATCTTAAATTGAAAAATTAAGGGGTGCACGTGTTTGTCCCAATGGAAACCAAAAATTTAGTACACAATATACACAATAACAAGATAAGATATGATAGATCTTTTTTTTAGATCGTGAATGGAGGAACTCCATTCTATCCTATTCGTTGGTACTGTACCGATCACTGATACTGGAATTTTTTTCTTTTGTCCCAGCCCAGGATCTGAACGAGTCGCACATACACCCGAATACATGTTCCTCGGCGCTGAGGACATCCCCTAAGAGCGGGGGATTTCGTGACATTTTTTATTGGCTGCCTTGTATTCCTAATAAGTTGTTTAAGAGTTGGCATCGAAATCGTATCTGAATCATATATCGAACGGGGATGGTTTAGATTGATCCTAACCGGATGATTATGATTTTTTTTTAATAGAATATATTTTTATAAATATAAATTTTACTAAATTTAATATACTAAATAGAAACTATTAAAATACTAAATAGAAACTATTAAACTGTTAAATATTCAAATTTAAAAATTGGATTTTAAATGTGATTTATGTGAAATCTTTGCTATTTTTCAACCGCTACACGATCAACAATTCCATGAGCTTGGGCTTCTGTTGCCGACATAAAAGCATCCCTTTCCATGTCTTCGGATACCATCCATAAGGGTTTGCCCGTTCTTTGTACATAAACCCTTGTGATGGTTTCGCGCAGCTTCAGCAGTTCTTCCGCTTCCAGGACAAATTCTCCTACTTGTGCCATAAAAAAAGCACTAAAAGGTTGATGGATCATTACCCTGATGATAGAACATAATAAATGGTTATTCGATCTTTCATGATTAAGGCAGTAGAAGATAAAAAGAAAGAATAAAAAAAAAAAAAAAAAAAATAAGAAAAAACGATAGAATTGACCAACCGTACATGCATGGTTTGCACATTGCATACGGCTCTTTAATAGAATTGACTTTTACCTTCCATCAAAGAAAAAAATCAGAAAATATAGAGTCTATCAGACCCAGATTGGTAAATGATCTAATAACCGACCTTCCTTTTTTTTTTAGGAGTTAAAAAAAAAATACTATGACGGTTCCGTTGCTTTATTTATTTTTGATTTTTATTTCATTTGTGATTCAGCAATCCCAAAGTTTCTTTTTTTCGTATTCTTTTCTTTTCGAACATAGCCAAAATAGCCTTTCTTGGGGTTTGGGTGTGAAAACAAAAAAAAAGGGTTTGTGACACTGAAACAGGCCTCCGATCGATAAGAAAAAATCGGCAATACCTTTTTTCATACTACTCTTTCGATACATAATTTAATGATTTTTTAATTGTTTTTTCAAAAACAATACAATTTTGTTTCTATCGAATTCGAAGTGCCATGCTATTATTACTGAAAAATATTTTATATGGTGAAGGCATAGTCTTTTTTCTCTCAAAAAAAACTCATTGGCGCCAAGCGTGAGGGAATGCTAAACGTTTGGTAATTTTTCCTCCGACCAGGATAAAAGATCCCATTGAAGCGGCTAATCCCAGGCATATTGTCTGTACATCTGGTCGCACAAATTGCATAGTATCGTAAAGAGCTATTCCAGGTATTACCCATCCGCCTGGAGAGTTGATAAACAAATAAAGATCTTTCGTATCACTCTCCATAGTTAGATATAATATAAGAGCGATAAGTTGATTCGCGAGATGAGTATTAATTATTTGGCCTAAAAAAAGTAATCTTTCTCGATAAAGTCGGTTGATTAGGATAAAATTCGATCCTTTAGGAACCGTACATGCATCCTTTGATGCATACGGTTCAACAAAAATCGCGAAAACAAATAAGAATCAATGTGTAGATCCTAGCTCTTCTTCTTTTTTCCTAAGAGGCTCTTTCTAATTTTCTATTCTAACGAAGAAATTATTCTTCCATTTTTCAAGAAAAACGAGTTTGGGCCTGTTTACCGAAAAAAAGGGGCATTTACTAAACTTTTCGAACTAACTTCTTTTTGATGTATTGTTTCATCGAGATCCAATCTAAATCACGATGTCATTCTCTTGTTCCTGAATGGTCCTCTTCAATTCTTTTAGGTTTATGCTCTACTCCGAGTAAAGATCCACCCGATTTTTATTTGCACATATAGAACAAAAGCCCCACTACTACGTCTTTTTGCGAAGACTTCTTTTTTTTTTTCAATTCATTTCATGTCTTCCGTCAAATATTCGACGTATTGATCATATTAGTCACGTAATTTTGATTAACAGTTGGAAATTACTTTAATTTAATAAATAAAAAGTAAAATATGATACAAGTAGTAATCATAGATAATCTATTACCAATTGGGTTTTTTCTAAACGGAGCCTGGATACCACATTTTTTTTATTAGTCCAAACAAACAAGCCAACCATAAATTGGATTCTAATCGATAATATTAATCTGGATACCCCCCCCAAAAAAAAAATATTATTTTATTTCATTGCACTTCACGCTCCAATTTTTGGATGATTCGATCAATCCTTTTTGGGCGAAGCGGAAGGATATCTCAATCGGGGGAGAAAACGGGGAAATCCCATATGACCCACTATATCTGACAAGTCGCACTATATGTCAACCCAGGATGAAGCGTTTTCCCCAGGATTTCGAAAGGGTATTCTTGGAACACCAATAGGCATAAAATGAAAGAAAAAATTAAGTACTATATCTCACTTTGATGTGGAATCGTAATAATGGGTTTATGTTTTTAATAATATTGTCTTTTCTCCTATATTTTAGCCATAGATTAGATAAATTTATAAATAAACTCAAGGAAGACAGAATGAATAAAATAACAGAAATTGAGGCACTTTGAAAGATAAAGGAATACGACCATATAAAATGATATCAACCCCCCATTGCGTATTGATACTTATCGGGTATAAAATAGATTTGCTTCTCTTTGTTCCTACGAACAGAATTAGAATTGTTCCTTTATTATTACTACTTTATTATTACTAAAAGACTGGAACAAAGATTAATCCTTTCTCTCAAATAATGCACTGAAAGGGAGAGGTCCATAGTATAGTTTTCCAATGCAATAAAGTTACATAGTGTCTATTTTTTGTTGATAAAGGGGTATTTTCCATGGGTTTGCCTTGGTATCGTGTTCATACCGTCGTATTGAATGATCCCGGTCGTTTGCTGGCTGTCCATATAATGCATACGGCTCTGGTTGCTGGTTGGGCTGGTTCGATGGCTCTATATGAATTAGCAGTTTTTGATCCCTCTGACCCTGTTCTCGACCCAATGTGGAGACAAGGTATGTTCGTTATACCCTTTATGACTCGTTTAGGAATAACCGATTCATGGGGCGGTTGGACTATCACAGGCGGGACTATAACGAATCCGGGTATTTGGAGTTACGAAGGTGTGGCCGGGGCACATATTGTGTTTTCTGGATTGTGCTTCTTGGCAGCTATCTGGCATTGGGTGTATTGGGATCTAGAAATATTTACTGATGAACGTACAGGAAAACCCTCTTTGGATTTGCCCAAGATCTTCGGAATTCATTTATTTCTCTCAGGAGTGGCTTGCTTTGGGTTTGGCGCATTCCATGTAACAGGATTGTACGGTCCTGGAATCTGGGTGTCCGATCCTTATGGACTAACCGGAAAGGTCCAATCTGTAAATCCAGCGTGGGGTGTGGAAGGTTTTGATCCTTTTGCTCCGGGAGGAATAGCCTCTCATCATATTGCAGCGGGGACATTGGGCATATTAGCGGGACTATTTCATCTTAGTGTCCGTCCGCCACAACGTCTATACAAAGGATTGCGTATGGGAAATATTGAAACCGTACTTTCCAGTAGTATTGCTGCTGTCTTTTTTGCGGCTTTTGTTGTTGCTGGAACTATGTGGTATGGTTCAGCAACTACTCCGATTGAATTATTTGGTCCCACTCGTTATCAATGGGATCAGGGATATTTCCAGCAAGAAATCTATCGAAGAGTTGTTGGTGGGCTAGCCGAGAATCAAAGTTTATCCGAAGCGTGGTCTAAAATTCCTGAAAAATTAGCTTTTTATGATTACATTGGGAATAATCCGGCAAAAGGGGGATTGTTCAGAGCGGGCTCGATGGATAACGGGGATGGAATCGCTGTTGGGTGGTTAGGGCATCCTGTCTTTAGAGATAAAGAAGGCCGTGAACTTTTTGTGCGTCGTATGCCTACTTTTTTTGAAACATTTCCGGTTGTTTTAGTAGACGGTGACGGAATTGTTAGAGCCGATGTTCCTTTTCGAAGGGCGGAATCGAAGTATAGTGTCGAGCAAGTAGGTGTAACTGTTGAGTTCTATGGCGGCGAACTCAATGGCGTCAGTTATAGTGATCCCGCTACTGTTAAAAAATATGCTAGACGTGCTCAATTGGGTGAAATCTTTGAATTAGATCGTGCTACTTTGAAATCCGATGGTGTTTTTCGTAGTAGTCCAAGGGGTTGGTTTACTTTTGGACATGCTTCATTTGCTCTGCTCTTCTTCTTTGGGCACATTTGGCATGGCGCTAGAACCCTGTTCAGAGATGTTTTTGCTGGTATTGATCCAGATTTGGACGCTCAAGTAGAATTTGGAGCATTCCAAAAACTAGGGGATCCAACTACAAAAAGACAAGTAGTTTGATACAACATTGCTCCCTTATCTATTTTTTGACATGGGTTATCGGATAAATTTTGATCTGAATCTCCGACTTGTCTTTGAGTCTTGCTCCTTCTTTAATCCAGGAGATGAGGAGATGGCTCCAAATAAACAGGTACGGAAGCTATAATTGTAAACCACAATCAAATCTATGGAAGCATTGGTTTATACATTCCTCTTAGTCTCGACTCTAGGGATAATTTTCTTCGCTATCTTTTTTCGAGAACCACCTAAAGTTCCAACTAAAAAGATGAAATGATTTTTCATTATCTCGCTTGAAGTAATGAGCCTCCCAATATTGGGAGATTCATTACTTCAACTAGTCCACGTGTTCCTCGAATGGATCTCTTAGTTGTTGAGAAGGTTGCCCAAAAGCAGTATATAAGGCATACCCAGTAAAACTTACAAGTAAACCAGATATAAAGATGGCAACTAGGGTTGCTATTTCCATTATTATATAATTTCAAGACCGCAACGGATCTATGAGATAAGATTACTTATTTACAATGAAATTGTATACAAAGTCAACAGATCTCAATGAATACAAAATAGGATTTATGGTTACACAAACCGTTGAGGGTAGTTCTAGATCTCGTCCAAAACGAACTGGTGTAGGGGGGTTATTGAAACCATTGAATTCGGAATATGGTAAGGTAGCTCCTGGATGGGGAACTACTCCGTTGATGGGAGTCGCAATGGCCTTATTTGCAATATTTCTATCTATTATTTTAGAGATTTATAATTCTTCCGTTTTACTAGACGGAATTTCAATGAATTAGATTTCTCAGAATCACTAAGTCCTAGCTTTGCTTTGCTTTTCACTCTAAAGCGAAGCGTTTAGGCTTGTATTTGGGGTCCGTTTTGGCAGTTCGACCGCGGAATTTCTTTGTTTTTGTATTTCCGGAATATGAGTGTGTGACTTGTTAGAATTGATCCTATTGATAGTACAGAGAACAGGTCTGTCATCTTGATAGAGATGCTTTCCCTCGTCAGATATTCATTCTAGTATCTGGAGCACGAAATATATGAAATAGATTACGAAGTATTAGAACTATGATTCATACTTAATATTCAGACCTCGCGGCCGGACTCCCAAAAATCTTTCAAATTCCTGTTCATGTTTATTTTGATCCCAGGTCAAGTGTTTTTTTTTTTTTATTATATCTATTCCTATTCATTAAATAAGTGATGATACAATGGTTCTTACTCAGAGAATTGTTGGACTTAGCTTAAAGGTTTTATCGAATCATCGCGGTTCTAGTATGAATCTGGGGTTTCAATCGGTTCATGGGGTCTTAACAAGAGAATTCCTATCAAGCACTAAAAAATAAAGTAAACCCATATTACAAACAAAAATAATAAATCAAAGAAAGTAAATAGGTGAATAGAAGATTCAAGAGGCCTGTAACGATCAACATCAA